TTCAATTGAATTCTTGCTCTATTCCGAATCTAAGGATCGTGCTGAAGATTCAAAACCAATTGACTTTTCATCTTTCTTTTTATTTAATAAAAATTAAATAAAAAGAAAGATGAAATCATTCCACTGGATTTAAAATTGAAAACTTATTCTTTGGTAAATCAATTGCGAAATGCTTTTGTAGAATGCCCAATATCCGTTTTACATCTTCTATGCGAAAATGTTCAATTTTCATAAGATCTTCTTGACTCTTATTCAAAAGGTCTAATAATGTATGTATATTGGACCTTTTGAGGCAATTATAGGTCTTGGAAGGCAATTCTGATTGGTCAATAAAAATACATTTCAATTCTATTTCTTTTTTGTTTTTCCTTAGTTTAGCCAATCTATCATGAAAGGGAAAAAAAGGTAAAGTAACCCTGTTTTGATTGTCCTCTAAATGGATGTCCTGTTCTTCCGCATGTAGAAAAGGAATAAATAAATCAATCAAATTACGGGAGGCTTCGTGAAGTGCTTCTTTAGGAGTTAAACTTCCATTCGTCCATATTTCGAGAAAAAGTATCTCTTGTTTTTCGTTCCCATTCCCATAAGAATGAATACTATGATTCGCATTTCGAACAGGCATAAATACAGCATCTATAGGATAACTTCCATTTTGAGTGTTATTTGGTGTTTTCATACGATATCCACGATTCCTCTCGATTTGTAATCCAATACACAAATCAATTGGTTCTGTCAGGCTAGCTATCTGTTGGGTAGTATCAACGATTTCCACAGAAGACGGTGAGATGATGTCTTGCGCAGTTACGTATCCAGGACCCCTGACGCAAATATATGCGTCGCGAGTTCCATACAGATTACTTCTCAATACAATTTCTTTCAAATTCATTAAAATTTCATGTACTGATTCTTCAATACCTACTATGGTAGAATATTCATGTGGTATTTTTTCAGATTTTGCACGTGTGATACATGTTCCTTCTATTTCGCCAAGTAAAGCCCGTCGCATCGCGATGCCTATCGTATCGGCTTGACCCTTCATAAGCGGAGATAGAATAAAACGGCCATAATAAAGACGCTTATTGTCTGCTCTTGATTCAACACACTTCCACTGTAGTGTACGAGTAGATACTGCTACTGCCTCTCGAAGCATAGTAATATTATTTGATCAGATCATTGAATCATTTATTTCTCTTGAAATCTGTTCACTTCTTATTTCTACACACGTCTTTTTTTAGGAGGTCTACATCCATTATGTGGCATAGGGGTTATGTCTCGTACGAAACTTAATACTATACCACTTCTACGAATGGCTCGTAATGCTGCATCTCTTCCGAGACCAGGACCTTTTATCCTGACTTCTGCTCGTTGCATACCCTGATCCACTACTGTACGAATAGCATTTCCTGCTGCCGTTTGAGCAGCAAATGGCGTCCCTCTTCTTGTGCCCCTGAATCCACAAGTACCGGCGGAGGACCACGAAACCACCCGACCCCGTACATCTGTAACCGTCACAATAGTATTGTTGAAACTTGCTTGAACATGAATAACTCCCTTTGGTATTCTACGTCCATTCTTACGTGAACCAATATGTCCATTCCTACGTGAACCAATTCTTGATATGGGTTTTGCCATATTTTATCATCTCATAAATATGAGTCAGGGATATACGGATATATCCATTTCATGTCAAAACAGATCCTTTATTTGTACATTGGGTCCTTTAGAGAATCCCTTTTTAGAAAGATTATCCTTGTCTCTGTTTATGCCTCGGGTTGGAACAAATTACTATAATTCGTCCCCGCCTACGGATCAGTCGACATTTTTCACAAATTTTACGAACGGAGGCCCTTATTTTCATATTTGTCATTCCTTATCTTAATTCCGAATCTACTCCTTGGAAGAAAATAAGTCTCTTGAGATTTTGAACCTCGAATTGTATCCCCACGAAAGAAATGTTGAAAAAAAAAGCCACCTAATCGTTCGAATCTTTGTTGCGGAGTCTATAAATTATACGGCCCCTGGTTGAATCATAACGACTTACTTCAATTTTTACTCTATCCCCCGGTAGTATCCGTATAAAACTGCGTCGGATCTTTCCTGAAACATAACCTAGAATCAGATCTTCATTATCTAAACGAACCCGGAACATACCATTTGGAAGTGATTCAGTAATTAAACCTTCATGAATCCATTTTTGTTCTTTCATTCCAGGTAACCCCCTTGAAATATCAACTAATGGAGGAGGCGTGATATTAGACAACCCGTCCTTCCTCTTTTTTTTTTTCACAAAACAAAAAATAGGAAGTTACGGATGCAATTCAGATACCAAAAAGATCACCATATATAACACAAAATTTCTCCCCCGATTCCTTCTAGTCGAGCTTCTCGGTCTGTCATTATACCTCGAGAAGTAGAAAGAATTACAATCCCCATTCCCCCTAAAATCCTAGGAATTCGTTGATAGTTGGAATAGATTCGTAGACCGGGTCGGCTGATACGTTTTAAAATAGTTCTATATGGTCCTTTCCTATTCCTTCTATGTCGCAGAGTTGAAACCAAGAAATTTTTGTTGCTTTCTCGATGTTTTCTCACGTTTTCGATAAAGCCCTCTCGTAGAAGTATTTTAACAATGGTTTCGGTGATATTAGTAGATGCTATTCGAACCGTTCCTTTTTTTTCCATGTCAGCATTTCGTATAGAAGTTATTATGTCGGCAATAGTGTCCCTACCCATGACGAACTATAATTATTGGTGCCTCCGAATTTTGATATAATCAACATGCTCCATTTTTTTTTATGAATTATTTTATTAAAGGTATATGCGTGAGACACAATCCACTAATTACTTGAATCTATTTCATTTCAGATACCGTACTATAATCATGATCTCATCTATTAGTATTTATAATACCTCAGGAGCTAATGATACTATTTTAGTAAAATTCAACTGTCTCAATTCCCGAGCGATCGCACCAAAAACTCGAGTTCCTTTTGGATTTCCTTCTTGATCAATGACAACTGCTGCATTGTCATCATATTGTATTATCATACCGTTTTCACGTTTGAGTTCTTTACATGTACGTACAATTACAGCTCTGATCACTTCTGATCTTTGTAGAGGCATATTGGGCACTGCTTCTTTGATTACAGCAACAATAACGTCACCAATATGAGCATATCGTCGATTACTAGCTCCTATGATTCGAATACACATTAATTCTCTAGCCCCGCTGTTGTCTGCTACATTTAAATGGGTCTGAGGTTGAATCATATCATTTTTTTTTATCTTTTCTTTCAATGCAAGGGGCGAAGAAAAAAAAACAAGAAATATTGTTTGTCGAAAAATAAATAAACCTGCGTTTGTTTTTTTTATTACAAAGACCCCTTTCCTTTGGTTCCACATCCCTATCCCGCAATAACGAATTGAGTTCGTATAGGCATTTTGGACGCAGCTATTGAAATAGCTTCTCTGGCTACATTTTCGGATACTCCACCCATTTCATAAAGTATTCGACTCGGTTTAACGACAGCTACCCAATATTCGGGAGATCCCTTCCCCGAACCCATACGTGTTTCCGTAGGTCTTACTGTAACAGGTTTGTCTGGAAATATACGTACCCAGATTTTTCCCCCACGACGCGCATATCGTGTCATTGCTCGTCGCCCTGCTTCTATTTGTCTAGATGTGATCCAAGCGGGTTCAAGTGCCTGAAGAGCGTATCTACCGAAACAAATACGATTTCCTCGATAAGATATTCCCTTCATTCTTCCTCTATGTTGTTTACGGAATCTGGTTCTTTTGGGGTTATAGTCGATGGTTGTTTCTCAATGCCATCTCTACTTCAGAACCGGACATGAGACTTTCTTCTCATCCAGCTCCTCGCGAATGAAACGATTCAATAATATTAAAGATATTCATGTATTTAATGAATAATACTCCGAATCATGGGAGTTTTTGAGATCTAATCCGTCGCGTAGGAATTGTATACCTTGTTTGTATATACAACTAGACGTAGATTTATATTATTATATATAATATTATAACGTCTTTTAGACTGATAGAATGCATTTTCTTTTTTACTTTTGTTGAATCGCCCAAAACTAAGCAATCCACTAAGGCTTTCGCGGGCGAATATTTACTCTTTCAATATCTGTTTCATTCGTAGGGGCATTCCATAACCTCTTAGAATAAATGAATTGGTTCGTTCCGCCATCCCACCCAATGAATCATTAGGATTCGTTTTCAATAGAATCTTCTGCAGTCACAGGTTTCGTCGTTCCCATCGCTTCTCGATTAATGGTTAGGTCTGAACTCTGCAATGGAGCTCTTAATTAAATTTGTTCCTGAGTCAATCTCCTCAGTCTTTATTGACTCGATGCTCTTTAATTTCATTATCTTTAATTTCATTATTTAATTATAATAAATATATAAGAAATATTATAATTATTTATATTTATTATTCTTTTTTGTTTTTATGAATAGGATTCATCTAATTAGAATTATAAATTATTAATTAGAATTATAAATTATGGACGAATCCGTATTGATGCTTTATTACACTGCTTATAAGATGATTCATAGACCATACATATTGGAATCCTATATCATTGATATTCTCTTTCTCTCTTTCTTTCACCCTTCCATTTATCCACATCCCTTTATTTTCATTTCACAACCTATAATATAATCAGATTGATTTTTCTTTGATGAAAAAAAAATATTTCAGTTGTTACAACTATATGATCGATATATCATATAGTGACTGGTTCCTTGGATCCAGATAATACGAAGCAATGAGCTGGTTATTAGTTGTATAGTTATTAGTTTATACTATGGGCTGGTCCGCTGTTTTTTTCATCCTAACCCTAAATTAAATAAAAAACCAACGAGTCACACACTAAGCATAGCAATTATACCAAAGAAAAGCTCAATCGAATTGTTATTGAACCCTATAGAATTAAGAAGTCTAAATAACTAAAAAATGAGAATTACTCATTTTT